CACCAATGCTAGCCAAGGCTTTATCTTATCTCATCTTGGACGGATGCATCACTGCTCCGGCATAGAGAATGCAAGATTCCGTCCGAGTTGATTGAGGCGATGAGGAATAGGAATATAAAAGGAGCGCAGCGATGTCTGCAAACTCGTTGAAGGGAAATGAGTGACTCCTTCTGCATGGAGATAAGAATTCCGAGTTATTGGCCCGCCTCGCTGAATGCTCTTTTCTACTTGAACCTCTAACTCTAACTGAGCCATGAAGCCTAGCCGCAGGGAAAGGAAATGCCCGCTTTTTCTTTCCTACAGTAGAGGAAAGGTACTTAACTCAACTAAAAGGAGGAAGGGACCATGCGGAGTAGTACGGGCATAAAAACATAGGTCAGATCCTGCGGAAGATGACAGACACATATCGAGATTGGCCCGAAAAGCTGCCACTGGCCCTGGGGGTATCGGACCTCCATTCGGACTTCCACCGGCGCTACTCGGATGGAAGCAGTGCTACGGCAAGGTAAGCCGAAGAAAAACGGGGGTGGAATAAACTAAAATGACTAGCCCGAGTGGGTGCCTTTAGGTGATAGTAATCAGACGAACTTGACTATGTCTCTTCCCTCCAAAAAATGCTTGGTGCGTGAAATCAATAGAATCACTTATCGTCAGGTGCCTTATTTAGTGGTCAAAGGCTGTTTAGTCATTACCAACGTTCAGATAAGGTGGTTAAAAAGAAAGAGGATACATTCTTGCAACAACGCGATTCGAGCTCTCTTCTCTATTTGCTAGCACTTCTCGGTCTGGTGGAGATCCTTCCACCGGTATCGATGCCCTAAGCGAGGGATTAAGTCGGTTACTAGTAGTTCTATGACCACTTCTTCTTGCGGGAAACATCTTTTTCTGTCTCTGATGTGTACACCGGGGTGGGCCTTTAGAATGCCATAAGTTACTTCCTGGTTCATCTACCGATTCTCTAGAAAATTCTTTCTTTCTGCCATAGAATTCTATTTAGAATCCATTGGTAACCCCAATTGATCTTTATCCCGGAATTCTGTGATCAACCGTTTTAACGGAGTGCCGGTCCGGCTGGTCGGCTATGCCTGGTGAACCAAAACCCTAAGAAAGCTTGCTTGAATAAAGGCTTACAGAAAAATGACATACCTAAAGATGGTACTCTTTAATAAAAAAACTACCTCACCCTCTTGCCCACCACTAGTCACTCTGTTGGTTAGCTGGGAATGAATGTGAACCAATTATCCCTACCTGCGAGCGTCTTCTCCTCCTAGCTAATAAGTGAGGCAGCACTATTCGCTTTCAGTAAAGTCTCACTTGCTTGCAAGGTAAGATATTCCTTATTAAAGGGGATCACATCACTACTATCAGAAAGAAGATCAGGGGATAACGATGCTGTTAGTTGGCTTGACTTGCTTTCTTGCTTGCTTGCTCTAAGATGGAAATCAAGGGCTTTCCCTCAGGTCGGGTTGCTTGGACCTCCTTGCCTCTGTCTCTTCCTTACTGGGACATGAACCCTGAGGTCAATCATCTGTCTTTTTTGCGGTTATAAACTTTTTAGATTTCAATGTTCGTCACCGAGAATGGCTTTTTGAAAACCTTTTCGCCCTAATTGAGATATTCCAACATCTACTCAAGCGAGTTCTGCTTCTGCCAATCTTGAATCACGTTTTCCGGACTTTCTGATTATATATCTTCCCGAATTGCTCTAGAACGTAAACCTTAAACAGCTTCCATCGCCTCGCATTCAAAAACTTCGAAAAAGCCCTTCTTATAACTAAGGCTGATAACTAGAAACTATCGACTATGGATCGAGATTCGGAAGACACTCTAAGTCCTTCTTTTCAGTCTAAGCAGTAAGATACAACTCTTCACTTCAGTCCGAAGATGCAGATGGAAAAAAGTACTTATTTATAGCCTTCACTGCTTCGAGCTCCTCCTTACCTTAGCGCCCTCTCTTACTGTTATGAAAGCTGGACACGTAGTCTAAGCGAATAGAATCAGCTGTTAGAGAATCAGCCTCTTTCGACTCCTTCCTTACCTAGTAGTGTGATTAAACAATTTCAGTCACAGAAGTGGAAATAGCATTTTGGTCAGCTCCAGAGTTTGCGCTTTCTTCAACAGTGAAAAAATAACTTGCTATGCCGGTCGAGAAAACAACATATATCCCATACAGAAGAGCTTAGACTCATACAGTTAAGAAGCGATAAGGAGTTAACGAAAGGAGCAAAAAAGTTTATTTATGCTTACTTGACTCAAAGACCCATTTTTATCCCAAAGTCTAATTGAAAGGCAGAATGAAGAAGTCCTTTATCGGGTAGAATTGACTAGTCGCTTAACGCCCGTGCTGATTCGATAGCCTGAACTGTGACTGAATAGAAAGCGAAACCGCCAAATGCTTTAATAGAAGAAAAAGAGATCTTCTCTTATTCCGCTCCAAGTATGTAACGCTTAACGCCCTATCGGTCGAGCCGGGCAGACTAAGCGGGTAAGGACTGACTCGATTGACTGGCGTGACCTTAAGAGCGGGAATTTCCTTCTTTCATGCCTAGCAACCCAAAAAACATCCTACGTTGTGAACTGATTTCCTGAGCTCTTCTTTGATAGATTGAAATCCTATTTCGAACTGATCTTTCTTATTAAACAAAAAAACAGTCCCAGAAATGGAATCTGCCTCTCTTTCTGAATGCCTAGGTCAGTCCCAACCTGAAATCAAAGCGTTATTGCCTGCCTGCCAACTTATTTGAGTGACTAACTACCCTGCGAACCTACTACCCTTATTACCCTCCCCGCGCGCAGACGCTTTCTTGCTTCCGAACCCCCGATCCCCGTCTTCCCTGCCGTTATTTACTTGCAGAAATAGCTGCCTTTGAAAAGAAGGTTTTACGGCAGTGCTTTCTTTCGTCTTTCTGTCTTCGCTTCGAGTCTTGCTTTTCTCCTTGCTGTCTTTCTTGTTGGCATGGTTCCATAGGTCGATTCCAAAGGGCAACCTAATAGGGAAAGGCCTTCGACTCTTGACTTTCGGGCAGAGCAGCCTTTGACGGAACTTCTTTAACAGACTGAGGCGGTCACTCCCTATAGACTCGCATCACCAGCAACCCCTGTTAAGCCTGAGGCAGCTTCTTAATCTACCCCATCAATTCCCTTTCTTGCGGAACGGCTTGAATGAGCTGAAACTCTGAAGATTGCCTTCGTCCCTGCTCTGCCTATATAGACTATCCAGACAGAGCTTACTTGGGAACTGCTTAGATGCGCTTCCCGCTTTCGACAGCGACTGAAACTGAGACTGAAAGAGCAACGAATTGATTGCCTTCTGGCCTCGGAAGGGACTCGGAATGTACTCTGGCCTAGTTAAGTCCCACCCTGAGATCAAGGAACCGAAGGTCTGCACGCACGTGGAGAGGGGCATCCGGGGCTTGGTCTTTGTCTTTGCATGTTTCCCTACCCTAGGTCGAGTCCAATCGTTCGTATTCCGTCCAATCGGGGATTTCTTTAAGCTAAGCGGATTAGTTCCCTTCTTCGTCTACTTTGTCTCGTGAGCTTCTACTTCCTTTCGTCCGAGGCAACATTGGAACTTTCTGCCATCTAATGTAGTCTATTTCGGTCTGATTCGTATGGTTTTCTAATAAATAGATCTTTAGTCTCCTGTGGTACCAGTCACCCTCGGTCCAAAAGGAGAGGCATACTCTGACTCCGCGGCGGAAGAGGTTGTACCAGATACTTGATTATTAAGCTAAAGAAGTTTGATGATCAGACTCTAAGACCTAGTTCCGGTTATAGGTACTACCCAACTCAGTAGAGAAAGGTCTTCTTCGGTCAAAGCCAACAAGTAGCTTCCAACGGCAATTTATGAGAACTCACTAGGTATTATCCGTCTTCTTTGCGAATGGGTGTACTACTCAAAAATGTCTGACTTCCTGGACTACAGATGAAAGTCTAAAGTCTAAATTCTATTGGCGAATAAAAGACTGAAAGAGGTTCATTCTATATAAGAATACGAAGCTTACATAAGTTTATTCTATTGGAGAAGTCTGATTTTGAAAATATTCTATCTATCAATATTGGTTATTGTATGTAAAAAGGTTATTCATGAGACAGAGGGCCGCCAAGATGCACAGTCAATCTTTACATCTGGAAAGCTTATGACATGGTGAGATGGGAAAGTCTTATTGGTGCTCTAAAGCCTTCTAAGTTGATTGGATCTTCACATGCCTCAGAACTACAAAGAAAGTACTCTAACTAATGGTCTTCTTGAGAGGGACTTCAGGAATTTCGCCTTTGCTAAGGATTTGCCCCGCAACTATTATCGCTATAGCCCAGCCCAGCGAAAAGTGCTTAGGCGGCTGGAAAAAGGCTTTCTTTCAACATTACTTAGAAAAAGTGAGCCACCGGTTTTCGTGCCTAGCTTAAAAGCTTGATTTTCTTCCTTTTTGAAGTTTAAGGCTTTTCACGTGATCCTATGATGTAGCTTCCTTTTATGCAGTCTTTGATCAAACTTCTGTCGCTGAATAATCTGATGTATCCTGATCGGCTGCCGCTGGCCTTCCTTGACTTGAGGTTCACCTTGGTTAAGTTCCTTCCATTTATACAAGCTTCTCTTGGGGTGAAGTTGTTTCCCCGGGGTTGAGCAGAGGAAGATCTACAAATAAGAGTCAAGCCTAGGGTAGGGGTATCAGAGTCCGCTAAGAAGAGAACGACTTGGCTTATACTTATATAATGCCTCGGAAATAGAAAGAAAATGGAGTCCATTGCTATCGCTATTGGGATTGGGAGTCCTTGCCACTCATAGTCTTGGCAATGCGAAAGGAAAGAGAAAGATCTCTAGTTAGCCCTACTAGTTGATTCTGCACTCCCTACCTTAAGAGGGGCCTAGCGCTTGCTAAAGGAATGCTTACCGAGAAGCTTCCCTGGTCACGAGCGAAGGAAAAATACTATAAAGCACAGACTGCATACGAGAGAAAGATCTGCTTTATTGGAACTGGAAATGGATTTTCCGAATCAAA